AAGGGTTTAATTTGTCTTTGAAAAAAAACTCAAATTTTTTTTCTAAATTTTGTGGTAGAAATGAAATAGGGCCGTACAAAAGAAAAGCAATAAATATTCCTAGAAAAACAACACTTAATGAATTGATAGCGTTTATTCCAAATTCTATCCAATTTCCAGATGTTATTTGTAAAGAATCGTTAAAAAGCGGATACAACCACTGAGATAATAAATCAAATCCAGGTTGTCCGTTTGGAAAAGGAGCACCTAAAAAACCAATAAATACGGTAGGTAATGTTAATATTATTAAAGTAAATAATATTTTATTATCTGATTCTTTAGGATATATATATGTATTTTGTTTTAAAGTTTTATTTTTATATTTCTCTATTTCAAAATTTTGATTATATTTATTATTATTTAAATTTTTCGAAATAAATTCTAACTTTTTATTATTGAATTTTAAATCTCCCCATATGGAGACAGGATAAAGAAAAAATACTTTATTTAAATTAATTCTTAAATCTCCCTCAAATGTTAAAAAATAAATACGAAACATATAAAATGCAGTGAATCCTGCTGTAATCCAAGATATGTATCCAAAACCTGAAAAATGTGCCCAACTATCTGTAATAATTGCATCTTTGGACCAAAAGCAAGCAAAAGGGGGAAGACCACAAAGAGAAAATGTACCTATTAAAAAAGTTATTCCTGTAATTGGCATAAATTTTCTTAAGCCACCCATAAAAATCATATTTTGACATTTATTAGGAGAATAACCAACAACTGATTCCATAGAATGAATAACTGATCCAGCTCCAAGAAATAATAAAGCTTTTGAATAAGCATGTGTAATTAAATGAAATAAACCTGCTTGATACGAACCTATACCTAAAGCTAGCATCATGTAGCCTAATTGAGACATTGTAGAATAAGCTAAACCTTTTTTAATATCTTTTTGAGCAAGAGCTATAGTAGCTCCTAATAAAGCGGTTATTGCTCCTATCCAAGAAATAATACTCATTATATAAGGTAACTCGTAAAAAAGAGGAAATAATCGAGCTATTAAAAAAATACCTGCAGCTACCATAGTTGCAGCGTGTATTAAAGCAGAAATTGGAGTTGGGCCTTCCATAGCATCTGGTAACCAAACATGGAGTGGGAATTGAGCAGATTTTGCAACTGGTCCTAAAAACAAAAAAAGCGCACATATACTTACAAAATATAAATTAACTTCATGATTAATAAGTAATTCAGTAAATCGTTTAAATAAAGTTTCAAATTCAAAACTGCCAGTTAGCCAATAAAAACCTAAAATACCTAATAATAATCCAAAATCTCCTATACGGTTTGTTATAAAAGCTTTTTGACAAGCATTAGCTGCGCTAGGTCTTGTAAACCAAAAACCTATTAATAAATAAGAACACATCCCTACTAATTCCCAAAAAATATAAACTTGAATCAAATTGGGACTAAGTACTAAACCTAACATTGAAGCAGTGAACAAACTTAAATAAGCAAAAAATCTAACATAACCTTGATCATGTGACATATAACTATCACTATAAATCATAACAAGAACTCCAACAGTAGTAATTAAAACTAACATAATAGAAGTAAGTGGATCAATTAAAAATCCTATTTTGAAAGCAATATCTTTATTTAAAATCCAAGACCATAAATATCGATGAATACTATTATCAATAAGTTGTTGCCATAAAATAATAAAAGAAAAAATCATGGCTATAATTAATAATAAAATACTAATAGTAGCCCATAAAGAACGAAGACTTTTAGTTGATTTTGGAAAAAAAAGTAAATTTAATCCTATTAAAATAGAAGCTACAAACGGAAAAAAGGGTATGATCCAAATAAATTGATATATAAATTCCATAAATAAATTTTTTATATAATAAAAAATCTTATTTTTTTTTAATTTCTAGTTTATAATTAACTAGATTAAGAAAAAATAGACTTAAAAACAAAGAAAAAGTTTAGGATTTTTATCCTATCTACCAAAAAATTTAATTAAAATTACTTTACAAATTTATTAAAAAAAAAATAAACGACTAAATTAAATAAATGAAAAAAAAACTTTTATTTATTATTATTAAAGTAATAAGATATTATATATATTTTCTAAACTAAGAGATATATATTTTTATTTCATAGTATTAAAATTTTAATTTTAGACAATTTTACAAAAAAATAAAATAATTAAATTTAATTATTTTAATTATTTTATTTATTAAATTTAATTAATTTACTTTTTTCAATTTACAATAATTTTTTTTCATTTACAACAAATCTTATAATGAACACGTACGCCATCATTGAAACCGGAGGTGAACAGCTCCGCGTAGAACCAGGAAGATTTTATGATATTCGTCATTTTGCTCCATTAAAACCAAAAAATTTAAGTTCTAATACTAAAATATTAATTTATAGAGTATTACTTATTCATAATCAAAATACTATTAGTATTGGGCAACCTTGGTTAAAAAATGCAATAGTAAAAGGAAGAATTTTACATTCGCATCTTGAAAATAAAATTACTGTATATAAAATGAATTCAAAAAAAAAGACAAAACGAAAATTTGGACATCGACAAATTTCAGCTCGATTTGTAGTAGATTCTATTTGTTTAGACGGAACAGAATTATATAAATAAACACAAAAAAATTTTGAAAATATAAAGTAAAATGTAAATTAAAAAAAATTTAAAAATATACACACAATTAAAATAAAAGGAATTTTTACTTATGGCGGTTCCAAAAAAGCGTACTTCTAAATCAAAAAAAAAAATTCGTGAAACTATATGGAAAGAAAAGGCAAATCAAGCTAGTTTAAAAGCTTTTTCGTTAGCTAAATCTATTTTAACAAACCGTTCAAAAAGTTTTTATTATACAACGAATGAAAAAAATTCTAATTCATCTCAATAATAAAATAGTCAATTTTTACTAAATAAATAAAATTAATAATATAAAAGCAAAAAAGTTAGCTATTTTTGAAAATAATAAGTTTTAGAAAAAAAAATAACTAATTAAATAAAAAATTTAACTTTGTAATAAAAATTATATAAAAAAAATATATTTAACAAAAAATAGATAGTTTCATTTAATTAAAAATAAATGAAACTATCTTAAATTTTAAATAAAAAAATTTAAAGAAGTTACATCTTTTTTTGGAGCAGTGGGATTCGAACCCACGATTTCCATCACCCCAAGATGGTACGTTACCAAACTACGCTATACCCCATTGAATAATTAAATTTACATTTTTTTTTACAAAAAGATTGACTTTTTAATATAAAATATGTTACACTATTTTTTGGTAAGCCGCTATGGTGAAATTGGTAGACACGCTGCTCTTAGGAAGCAGTGCTAACGCATCTCGGTTCGAGTCCGAGTGGCGGTATTCAAATAAAAATCTATCTTTATTATTTTTAATAAATATAAAAAATTTTAGTTTAAGTTTTACTTTATTTTGTAATTTGAATATAAAATTAAAAAAATTAAATTGATTTCAAATAGTTAAATGAAAAAATATTTTTTTATATCATTTAACTATTTGAAGTTAATTTAATTAATAAAAATTTTGTTACAATAAAGTTTTAATATAATATCAAACATATTTTTTTTTACGAGTTCAAAAAAGAAATTTAAATAAAAGAAAATTGACTTTACTATTCCATAAATATAAAACTGAATTAGGATAAATTCCAATACCTATGACAGGAAAAATTAAACAAATTAAAATAAAAAGCTCACGTGGTCCTGCATCTATATTAGAAAAAATGAAAAATTTAGAAACTTTATATCCATAAAACATTTGACGTAGCATGGATAATAAATAAATAGGAGTTAGTATTATTCCTATTGCTTCTATTATTGTAACAACTATTTTAAAATTAAACGAATATTTATTACTAATAATTATTCCTAAAAAAACTAAAAATTCTGCCAAAAACCCACTCATACCAGGTAATGCTAATGATGCCAGTGAAAAACTACTAAACATAGTAAATATTTTAGGCATATAAATAGCTGTTCCTCCCATTTGATCAAGAAAAAGAGTTCGTGTTCTATCATAGCTTATTCCGGCTAAGAAAAAAAGTGCAGCCCCAATTAGTCCATGAGAAATCATCTGTAAAATAGCTCCATTAAGACCTAAATCTGTCATAGATCCAATTCCAATAAGTACAAAACCCATATGTGAAACTGAGGAATAAGCAATTCTTCGTTTTAAATTTCGTTGACTAAAAGAAGTAAGTGCTGCATAAACAATTTGCATTGCTCCTATTATTACGATCCATGGCGCAAAAATTGAATGAGCATTAGGTAATAATTCCATATTAATTCGAATTATTCCATAGCCTCCCATTTTTAAAAGTATTCCGGCTAAAAGCATACATGTACTATAATGTGCTTCTCCATGAGTGTCTGGTAACCAAGTATGTAAAGGAAATATTGGTAATTTAACAGCATAAGCAATAAAAAAACCTAAATATAAAATTATTTCTAATTCTATAGGATATGATTTATTAGATAAAGTTTGTAAATCTAAAGTTAATTGATTAGAACCATAAAATCCCATACTTAACGCTCCCATTAAAATAAAAATGGAACCACCAGCTGTATATAAAATAAATTTTGTAGCAGCGTATAACCGTCTTTTCCCTCCCCATATACATAAAAGTAAATAAACAGGAATTAATTCTAATTCCCACATAAAAAAGAAAAGTAAAATATCTTGAGAAGCAAATAATCCTACTTGACCACTATACATTGCAAGCATTAAAAAGTAAAATAACCTTGGATTTCGAGTAACGGGCCAAGCAGCTAAAGTCGCTAAAGTAGTAATAAAACCTGTTAATAAAATAAGTCCAACTGAAAAGCCATCAATTCCTAATCTCCAATGAAAATCAAGGAAATTAATCCAATTATAATCTTCTTTTAATTGAATGAATGGGTTATCAGATTTAAAATGATAACAAAATACATAAATAATTAAAAGAAATTCTAATAAACAAACACCTAAGGTATACCATCGAATAAGATTGTTTCCTTTAATAGGAAATAATGGAATTATAAGACCTGCCGATACAGGTAAAAGAACAATTATAGTTAGCCAAGGAAAATTATTCATGATAAAAATAAAAAACTTTAAATAAAAAATCCCATACTCAAAATTTTGAGTATGGGTAAAAAAATACTTAAAATTTTTTTTAATATGCTAGACCCATACTTCGAGTAGTTTCAGCCCCTAAATAAACACGTACGCTCAGAAAATCTGTTGGACAAGCAGATTCACATCGCTTACAACCTACACAATCTTCTGTTCTAGGAGCAGAAGCAATTTGATTAGCTTTACATCCATCCCAAGGTACCATTTCTAATACATCTGTAGGACATGCTCTTACACATTGAGTACAACCAATACATGTATCATAAATTTTTACTGAATGTGACATTAAATTTTAAACTCCAATCTATTGTTAAAAGCCTTAAATTTAATAAAGTTGTAATATAACATTATTATATAGAAAATTTTTTTTAATTAAAAAAAAAATTTAAATTACTAAAAAAGTATATGCTTATATAACTTTTGTTTAACAATTAAGTAATTTAATTACCATTTTAATAAATTAAATTGATCAATACGAGTTGAATTTTTATTACGATAAATAGCTAAAACAATAGCTAATCCAATAGCTGCCTCAGCTGCGGCGATAGCTATAATAAAAATACTAAAAATTTCACCTTTTGTTTCTTGAGTATCAAAAGAATTAGAAAAAGTTACAAAATTTATGTTAACAGCATTAAAAATTAATTCTAGACACATAAGTGCTCTTACCATATTGCGACTTGTAATTAATCCAAAAATACCAATACAAAATAAAAAAGCACCTAAGTTAAGTATATTTTCAAGCATTAAAAAACTCCTTATAACAAAATAGATCACAAAACTGTAAATTTTTTTTATTTGTAATTTTTTTTATCGTTTTTTTATTAAACTTTCTCGACGAGCTAAAAAAATTGCACCTATTAATGCGACCAAAAGAACTATAGAAAGAAGTTCAAATGGTAATAAAAATTTAGTTAATAAAAGATAGCCAATACGTTGAATATTTTTTGTAAAATCTACTTCTAAAAAGGTTTTTGATTCGGTAATCAAAGTAATATTAAACCAAGGTGTATTTGAATTTATAGTAAATAATACAAAAAAAAGACTTAAACAAATTAAAAAAGTAATTTTATCGCCTATAGTCCAAAAAGAAAAAATTTTTAAAGAATGTGGTTTATTAATTAACATTACAGCAAATACAATTAAAACATTTACAGCCCCTACATAAATTAAAATTTGAGCGGCAGCTACAAAATCAGCATTTAATGTGAAATATAAAAGAGATATACAAAAAAAAACTAACCCTAAAAAAAATGCCGAATATACTATATTATTAAGTAATACTACTCCTAAACTTCCAAATATAACACCTATTTCTAAAATAAAAAAAATAATTTCATGAAGTGGCTCAGACAATTCAATTATATTCACAATAAATTTAAACCCTCTTTTTATTTATTATTTTGATTTACTGACTAAAAAAATAATTAAATTATTTTTTTTTATAAAAAAAATTTGAAATTATAAAAAAAATGTATATAAATATATTTACATATATATATTTTTTTATTTACTCCAAAAAATTTGTAATATTTTTTGAATTAGAATAGCTCTTTGTGTTTTTTTTAATTAAACAACTTAAAGTTGAAATAGTTTTAATTGTAGAATCTTCAACAACAGAAATAGGTAATCGTCCTAAAGCAATTTGATCATAATTTAAATCATGGCGGTCATAAATTGAAAGCTCATACTCTTCAGTCATAGATAAACAATTTGTAGGACAATATTCAACACAATTTCCACAAAATATACAAACTCCAAAATCAATACTATAATTTTTTAATTGTTTCTTCTTTATATCTTTTTTAAATTCCCAATCCACAACGGGTAAATTAATTGGACATACACGAACACATACTTCGCATGCAATACATTTATCAAACTCAAAATGAATACGTCCACGAAAACGTTCAGATGGAATTAATTTTTCATAAGGATATTGAATAGTCATTGGTAATCGATTCATATGATCTAAAGTTACCATAAAACCTTGACCAATATAGCGTGCTGCTTGTATGACTTGTTCACTATAGTTTTGAAGCTTATTTAACATAGTAAACATAAAGTAAAAATCCTTTAAATATTTGTATTTTTTTTTTCAAAGATTAAATATATAAAATATTTATAATAGAAGAACTTGAAAAGAAGCTGTTAATAATAAATTACCTAACGCAATAGGTAAAAGAAATTTCCATCCTAGATCTAATAATTGATCTATTCTTACTCTAGGTAACGTCCATCTTGTCAAAATAGAAAAAAATAGAAATAAATAAGTTTTAATTAACACAATAATAATTCCTATTACTACATTAATAATTTGACTAGTTCCAATGTTTAAATTCCATTCTAAATAATTAGAATTTGATATAAATGGAATAGAAAAATGCCATCCACCTAAATAAAGAATTGTTATAAACAATGATGAAACTAATAAATTTAAATAAGAAGCAACATAAAATAACCCAAATTTTATACCCGAATATTCAGTTTGATAACCTGCAACTAATTCTTCTTCTGCTTCTGGTAAATCAAAAGGCAATCTTTCACATTCTGCTAAAGAAGAAATGAAAAAAGCTAAAAAGCCAATCGGCTGGCGCCATAAATTCCAACTCCAAAAGCCATACTTTGACTGTGCTTCAACAATATCAACAGTACTTAAACTATTAGATAATTATAGTCGATTTAACATTACTGTTAATATCTCTATTTCAAAACCGTACATGAAACTTTAGCGTCATACGGCTCCTCAAAATTATTTTAATAAAAATATTATTGTTATTATTAAACTTATTATTAAAAAAATTATTAATTTAATTTATGAGATTCTGTTTGCTACAATAATTAATGCTTTTGAATCTATCTTAGCCTTTACAACGAACTCTAAAATTTTAATTTATTTTTATTTTAAATGAAAATTGTAAAAGGATTACTTCGTTCCTAATAATCATATTGTTTTAATAAATAGGGTTATACTTGAGATTAATTTGATAAGGAAATACTTTTTAGGCATTTCTACTAACGCTAAATCCTTATTTTAATAAAAAATGTTTGTTATCTATAAAAAATTATTATTAATCTTTTCTGTATTTTTGTGTTTCTAACCATTTATTTTTGCTCGATTTTAAATATAATAAAAATATATAATAAAGTTTTCATATATTTTATCTTTTGCTCCCGCTATCAAGTTTTAATAATCAATTTTCAACTTGGGGCACATTGCTTATTTGTTTTGCATACTTTCACTCTTGTATATAGAGGATGGGAATAAATTTTATTACTACAAATTAAAAAGCTGTTTTATTTTACCCATATGATAATTTAGTTTTTTTAATAAAAATAAGAAAAAACTTATTTATTAAATTTAAATTTTAAAAATTATTTTAACGAATCGCACGTAGAGATATAGATAAAACACATAAAGCTAAAGGAATTTCATAACTAATAGATTGAGCTGCTGCTCGAAGACCACCTAAAAAAGAATATTTGTTATTAGATCCATATCCTGCCATAAGAAGTCCTAGAGGAACAATACTACAAATAGCAATCCAAAAAAAAACACCTATATTAAGATCAGCTAAAATAATATTATGACCAAAAGGAATTACTAAATAACTCAAAAATACTGGTATGACAACTATTGCTGGTCCAATATTAAATAACCAAAGATCTCCTTTTGATGGAATAATATCTTCTTTTAATAATAATTTAAAACCATCTGCTAAAGCTTGAATTATTCCTAAAGGACCTGCATATTCAGGTCCAATACGTTGCTGTATTGCTGCAGATATTTTCCTTTCAAGCCATACTAAAACTAATACACCTATTGTAATTGCTAATAAAAGAATAAGAATTGAAAAAAAAACCCATAAAAAATTAAAAAATTCTGTAGATAAATTTAACCCATAAAAAATATGAATAACTTGTTCTTTAAAATTGCTATTAAAAATCATTTTAACGATCCACCTCTCCCATAATAATATCTATACTACCTAATACTGTCATAATATCTGCTAATTTCATTCCTTTTACTAGTTGAGGAAGAATTTGTAAATTAATAAAACCAGGTGGACGAATTTTCCATCTCCAAGGGAAAACACTCTCATCTCCCATTAAAAAAACACCTAATTCTCCTTTTGGAGCTTCTATTCTAATATAATGTTCTTGTTTAGGTAATTTAAATGTAGGAGAAGGCTTTTTACTAACAAATTGATATTCAAAATTATTCCATTCTGATTTTTTTCCTCGTTGAAGTCGTCGAGCTTCTAAATTTTCATAAGGTCCTCCAGGAATTAATTTTAATGCTTGTTTAATTATTTTTATTGATTCTTTCATTTCTCCAATACGTACTAAATAACGAGCTAGTGAATCACCTTTTTTTTGCCATTGCACTTGCCAATCTAGTTCATCATAACATTCATAATGATCTACTTTTCGAAGATCCCACTGAACTCCCGAAGCACGTAGCATTGGTCCAGATAAACCCCAATTTATTGCTTCGTCTCTTGCAATAATACCTACTCCTTCCACTCGTTTCAAAAAAATAGGATTCTGTGTAATAAGTTTTTCATATTCATCAACTTTAGGTAAAAAATAATCACAAAAATCTAAACATTTATCTATCCACCCATAAGGTAAATCAACAGCAACTCCTCCAATACGAAAATAATTATGCATCATCCGCATACCCGTAGCTGCTTCAAATAAATCATATATCATTTCTCTTTCTCTTAAAATATAAAAAAAAGGAGTTTGTGCCCCGATATCTGCCATAAAAGGACCAAGCCATAATAAATGAGAAGCCACACGACTTAATTCCAGCATAATAATTCTAATATAACTAGCTCTTTTTGGAACTTGAATATTTGTTAATTTTTCTGGTGCATTTACAGTTATAGCTTCCGTAAACATTGTAGCTAAATAGTCCCATCGTGTAACATACGGAAGATATTGAATAATTGTTCTATTTTCAGCAATTTTTTCCATACCTCTATGTAAATAACCTAATATAGGTTCACAATCAATAACATTTTCCCCATCTAAAGTAATAATAAGTCGAAGAACACCATGCATTGATGGGTGATGAGGACCCATACTTACTATCATGGGTTTAGTTTTTATAGCAAGCATGGTCATATATAATGCTCCTTTTCATTCATTATAAAAAAAATAATTAAAAATTAAGAAAATTAACGAATTTTTAATTTACGAATACTTAATTTATTTATTAAATTTTCATAACTTGTTAAATTTGTTTGTGATAAATAACTTAAAAGACGCTTGCGTTTTCCCAAAATTTTCCATAAGCCTCTTTGAGATGAATAATCTTTTCCATGCCATTTTAAATGGTCTGTTAACTTTAAAACCCTATTAGTCAAGTGAGAGATTTGAAATTCTACAGATCCTGTCTGTTCTTTAGAAAATGACGATGAACCAACAAATAATTTTTTGGACATAAAAGTATTGCTCCTAAATTATAAAATTTTATTATTTCAAAATAATTGATAATAAATTATAAGTCTTTATTATTATAAATAAAAAAAATAGTAAAAACTTAAAATTTGAAATAAATTTTCAAAAAGTATAAATAATGAGAAATTTTTGGTTATAACCAAGAATTTCTCAACAATTAAAAATTTTAAGTGTACATACGAATTCTTAACATAGTAAACCGACTTCCATTATTTGTATTAAACCAGAATCGATTAATACATGCTAAATCTTCTAATCTAAAACTAGGCCAAAGAAAATGTTTAATTATTACATTTTGATTTTGATTTTTAATTTTTTGTAATTTTATTAACTTTTTATCGTTTTTTTTTACAACAGATTTATTTAAATTTAAACTTTTATTTTTATTAATTTTATTTTTATCCAAATAAAAAAGATTTAATACTTTTAATTCTTTATGATGTTTTGAAAGAATAATATCTTCAAGATTAATTAAATTAAAATTTTTTTTTTTATTATTTTGAAAAAGTTCTGTCCGTGACGTAAATTCATTTAAAAGTTTTAAATTTGAATTTTTTTTAAATCTTATTTTTGATTTTAAAAAAACGCTTACAATTTTATACATTAAAATTTCATCATCAAGTACACGTGCTATACGATGTTCAGAATTAATTGTTAATTTGTTTATACCTATATCTCTACAAAAAAGAAGACGAAATAATTTTAAATTTTCACGCATTTTAGTAGAAAGGGAAATAACATTTTTTTGATCTTGCATAAAAGTCATAAGAGATGCCATATCTCCTAATTCTTTAAATTTTTTTTCTACATTTTTTGATTTCCACTTCCATTGACGAATAATTTGATGACGTTCTCTTTCACGAAGTGATTTTTTATTTTGAATATTTTTTTTTTTTTTTTGCTTCAATAAAGAAATTTTAGGTACATCTATTTTTACTATTTTACTTATATATCTTTTTTCCACAAATTCTGGCATTAACCATAGAACTAAATTAGATTTAATATAAATATTTATTTTGTTTTTTAATTCTTGCGAAATTTCTTTATTAAATATACTTTCTTTATTTTTTGCTAATTTTATTAAATCAGGTTTTTCTTTTAAAAAATCAAGATAACTATAACATAAAGAATTATATTTATTTTGCTTATTTATTTTTTTTGTTTTTTCTAACAAAGGATTTGTAATTATTTTATAAAAAATTTTTTTTTTAAATAAAACTGAAACTTCTGTTTGTTTTTTTAAAAATTTAACGTCTTCTTTTTTTCTTTCTCTCCAGTGATGACTAATTTGATTTTTCCATTTTTGTGTTGCTATTGTATTCCATATTTTTAAAGAAACGCTATATCTGTTAAAATTTTGTAACCATTTTTTTAAATTTTTTTCTTTAAGATTTTTAAATGTAATTAACGGAAAAATTTCTTTTTCTTTTAAATTATTTTTTATTTTTTCATTTAAAATTAAATTTGTTGTACAATTTTTTAATAAATTTTGAAAATTATGTTTATTTACTATTCTTGTTTGCCAAATTTTATGAAATAAGTCTGCTTGCGACATTAATAAAATATTTTCTTGATTAAAATATTTATAATTAATTTTATTTTTTTTATTTTCAATTGGAGAAATTTTTGATAAATTTAATGTGTTTTTTTTTTTTCTAAAAATAAAAAAAAATTTAATTTTTAATTGTAAATTGATATTAAATCTCATAAAAGAAATGTAAAATTTTAAAATGTTTTTATTTATTTTATTAAAATTCATTTTTAGTAAATATAAGCAGTTTTTTATTATTTTAATATTTTTTTTATAATATTTTTTAATTTGATGTCTAAATTTAATAATTTTTTTTTTGTTATCAAAGTATACTTTATTTTGATTTTTTAATTTATCAGAAAATTCTATTTTATCAAAATAAATTTTTTCAGTTATTTTTTTTATTTTATATTTTTTCAAATCTTTTAATTTTTCTAACTTTTTAATACTTATTAAAATTTTAGATTTATTTTTAATTTGATTTTCTGATAAGATACTTTTGCTAGAGTTAGATATAATTTCTTTTTTTAAATTTTTATTATGATTTGAATTAAGTTTAAAATTATTATTAATTTTAGTGTCTAACTTTATTATTTTTTTTGATTTATTATTTATTAATTTAATATTAACAAAATGCATAATCATTTTTTTTTTTAGAAATAAAGTATTAAAATAAAATTTATTAAATTTTAGTAAAATCTGCTTTTTCCATTTTTTTGCTAATTCTTTACGAATGGGTTTCCAAAATGATTTTTTTTTTTTTATATCTCCAAAAGGTGCATTAGTTTGAAAACCCCAAGCTGTTAAATAGCTATAATTAATTTTTTTTTTATTATTTAAAGAATTTAATTTATTTTTTTCTTTATTTTTTTTTAGTTCTAAATTATGCCAAGGTTTTAAACTAAAAGGATATATAATTTTTATTTGAAGCCCATCTCTAAGCCATTGTTCTGGCAATTCTTTTTCTGAAACTTCAGTACCGTCATAAGTACATTTTATATAAATTTCTTTTTTCCATTCGGTCCAATCTTCATTCCATTCAGGAGTTTGAAATAATATTAAGCGAATAATATTTTTAAATATGATTAATATAGGTAATACTAAATATTTTCTAAAATATGATTGAATAATTAATAGCCAGCTTCTTCCCCATTGAGCTAATGGAAAATCCCATCTATTTGCTATTGCAAGACGATCCGCTTTTGTTTTTTTTATAGTTATATTATTTTTAATTGCAAAAATTGTAATTTTTTTTTGTTTTTCTATTGGATTTTTAAAAATATTTTTTATATAAATTAAAGTCATTTTATTTAATGAAAATTGAAATGGAATATGCTTTTCATTTATTCGTAAAAAAAATGGAGAATGTGTTTTAAGTTGTAAAATTTTCCATATTAATGTTTTACGTCTTCTAGAACGCATAGAACCTTTTACTAATTTCCGACGAAAATCAGATTGTTGTGAAAAACGTCTTACAATTTTTCTTCTTTTATCTTTTCCTTTTATAAGATATCCTAAATTTTTTACTTTTCTTTGACGAATATCGGTAACTCCACCAGCGATAACATCAAATTTATCATTTCGTAATTTAGAGGTCCATCGTGGTACTTTTTTCGAAATTTCTTGAAGTTGGATTTTTTTATTAAAATAAAATATTTTTTTTAATAAAAAAAGAATTTTATTTAATTGATTAAAATTACTATAATTATTTGATAAAGTTTTTTTCCAAGAACGTTTTAGTATTTGCCATTTTTCTTGTTCTAATTGTTTAAAATATAAAGTTTTTTGTCGAGTAGACAAATTTAAAACAAGTTCCCAATTAAAATGCGATATTCGAGTTAATTTTTTATTTAAAAAAAGTGTGTTATCCGATTTTTTAACTAAATCTGAAAAAATATTTTGTTTATTTAAATTTTGCTCTTCTAAAGAATTAATTTGTTGTAATTTTGTTTCAAGTTTTTTATTTTTTGATCCCTGAATAAGTAAAATTAAAATGCGACGTGCATCTTTATTTAATGGTTCCCATGGTAATGGTAAATTTTTTCGTTCTAATTCTCTCCATCGGTTAGAAATCCAAAATTTAAGTTTATTATCTTTTTTTACTAAATATGATATTTTTTTATTTTTTTTTAATTGATACACATTTTCTGTTAAAAGCCAAGGTGATTTAGAGATTATTGTTTTTCCTCGAAAGGAACCATTTAAAAAAGGATCATAAATTTTTGTTAAAAGATTTCCTTCATTATTAGATAAGCCAGTTTTTTTTTCTATAATATCTTTTACAAAAAAGCCATTATCTAAAGATTTAAGTCTATTTTTTAATTCATAATACAAATTATCTTTTCTGTTTTTTTTTATATTAATCCAGTTGCTATAAAAATGATTAGATAAAAGAGATTTTTTTGAAATATTTAAATAATTTTTTAAATCTTTTTCAAAAATAGATAAGCTTGGTAAAGCTGTAAAAGATATTTTTTGTTTTCCATCACTTATAGATATATCAAAAAAATATTGCGATACTTTTTTTTTTACAGGACTTTTATTACTAAATCGGCTATTTTCAATATAACGTAATGGTCGATTCCATCGATGATAATCGAAAAAAAAGATAGGCCAAGGTTTAGTTAACCATGAAAATCCAAAAGTCTTAAATTGTTGATTAAATTGAAATTCGTTAGTTAACTTTTTAGTAAATATGGGTACTGGAGCTCTACCTAAATAAACTAAAAAATAACCTAAAATAAAAATGCTAAATGTTCGATAGATAAACCGTTTTACTAAAAGATAAAGTACAGGTGAATCTTGTTCAATACGAACTACAAGTGTTTTGGTAAAATTCAAGAAAAAAAAATGACCACTTAACCAACCAAAAAAACAACTTAAAACAAATAAAAAATTGTGGCTATAACGAAAAAAAAAAAGATTAACTAATCTGGTTAATACAGGACTTGGTAAAAGAACGGGGTTTAATAATTGAAAAATAAAACTATCAAAAAATACTTTATAAATTCGAGGATCTTTAATTGAATTTATAGGACGTAAAGATTGGTAATCCAAAAGATCTTTAATTCTATACCAGTAAAATAAAATATATGGTAAAACTAATAAAGTAACTGTATGAGGTTTTATTAGTAGTATATAAAAAGGTGAATAATATATTGATAAAAAAATTATTAATTGACCTAAAATTAAACCACTTAAAGCTACAGTACCACTTAGATTTCCCTCTAAAAGAAAAGCTCGTATAGATAAAATTTGAGAAGGGCCGATAGGCAGTGTTGTAAGAAATCCATAATATAGTCCAAACAAAATAAACGGACTTGAAATATTTATCCATGATAATATTGAAGCCCATAGCACACAAAGCTGTAAGGGAATGTTTGTTATCATAATAAAGTATTTTCTTCTTTAAAAGCATAGAAGTAGGATAAAATAAAAAAGTTAATTTCATTTTGTTATGAATAAAAAAATAAAATATTATGAAATTTAATAAAAAAAAAATAATTTATCAAATTTCATAATATTTCAATTCTAATAAATAAAAAAAAAAAAAAAACACTTAATTAAATTTTATTTTTTTTCTTTTTTTGTTAAATCACTCCAACCTAAATTTTCTAAATTATTATTACGCCGTAAAGGACGAGTAACAAGTTCAAGAACATCTCTTGCATTTGTAAACCCATGAATTTGAGCAAATGTAAATTCAACAGACCATTTAGTATTAATTCCTCTTGCTTCTAAAGGATTTGCATGAGCCATACCAGTAATTGCTAAATCAGGCTGTAATTCACGCATACGTTGTATTTGATTGTAATTATCAGGTTTTTCAACAATACGTGGCATAGGTATAGACATATTTTTACATGTCTCTTGTAAAAATAGTAATTCAGCTGCTTGATATCTCTTGTCTAAATAAGGAATACCAATTTCATAAACAATCATTCCGCAACGAATTAAAAATCTAGCTAATGAAATTTCTAAAAGATTATCTCCCATAAAAAAAACAGATTTTCCGCGTATTAAATCTAAATAATCTTTTAAATTTTCCCATATTTGTTCTTCTCTTTTTTCTAAACCTTCAGTTTTAATTCCAAATACAGAACAAATTTTTTCAATCCATGCTCGTGTTCCATCCGGACCGATAGGAAAAGGTGCTCCTATTAGTTTACATTTACGACGTCTCATTAAAGTTGTTGCTGTACGACTTAAAAATGGGTTAACACCACATACATAAACTTGATCACCTAATGAAGGCAAATCAGTATATCTTTGGGAGGGTAACCAACCTGATATTTGAACAGATTGACGTTTTAATTCCAAACTAAGTTGGGACGCTACAGTAGAAGGTAAAGAACCAAAAAGAACTAGAGGAGGGTTCTTTTTTAATTTTTCCAAATCTTTATTTGTTCTTTCTTCTTTTTTTTCAGAAGAAAGAAAAGAAAAAAAATTTTGTATACTTGAATCTTGTATTATTTTTTTTTTATTTTTTAATAAAATTTGTTGTGGACAACGATGTGCCATAGCAGCTAAAACAGTATCTTCTCCTTGAGTAAAAGCATAATCTAGTCCGTTTGCTCTTGCTACAACAATTGGTATACCAAGTTCGTTTTCTAGTTTTGGTGCCATACCTTCTAAATCCATTTTTATAATTTCTGTGGTACAAGTCCCAATCCATATAATAACACTTGGATTTCGATCTTTTTTAATCTGAAGACAAAGTCGTTTCAATTCTTCGTAATCATTTAGTTGAGCTGAAATATCTCCTTCTTCTAATTCTGCCATAGCATAGCGAGGTTCTGCAAAAATCATAACGCCTAAAGCATTTTGTAAAAAATAACCACATGTTTTTGTACCTACCACTAAAAAAAAACTATCTTCAATTTTTTGATATAACCAAGCAACACAGCTGATAGGACAAAAAGTATGATAATTACCTGTTTCGCATTCAAAAGTGAGAGTTTCAGATATTTTATTTGACATAGATATAATTCCTTAACTAATAAACTAAATAGAATTTAAATTTAAATTATTGTAAAATCCAGTAAGTTTTGTTTATGTTTTTTTTCTTTATTAACAGGATTTAAATAAAAATCAGATAATAAGCTAAACAATTCTCGATCGGGAACTTCTTTTGGTACGATACCTTCTGGTTGCGATAAAATTTGATCTGCTATATTTAAATAAAAATCACAAACGTAATTAAGAGAAGGTTGTAACTCTACCATTTCAAATAATGTTTTACCTTTTACTCTAGATACTCGAATATCTTCAATAAGAGGTAATACTTCTAATACAGGCATTGGACAAGCTTCTACATATTTATCGATTAAATCT